CAATCCATATCTATTCGAACCCCCTTTACTTGTAGGAATACATCTTGGATCTGTCGATTGTGTTATGGTCGGAGTCCGATTCATGGCAACCTGGTGGAATTGGGAGAAGCTGTAGGTATTATTGCGGGCCAATCGATTGGAGAACCAGGCACTCAACTAACATTAAGAACTTTTCATACAGGTGGAGTATTCACAGGGGGTACTGCAGAACATGTGCGAGCCCCAACTAATGGAAAAATTCAATTTAATGAGAATTTTGTTCATCCTACGCGTACACGTCATGGGCATCCTGCTTTTTTATCTTATATAAACTTGTATGTAACTATTGAAAGTGATGATATTTTTCATAATGTGACTATTCCACCAAATAGTTTTTTATTAGTTCAAAATGATCAATATGTAAAATCAGAACAAGTGATTGCTGAGATTCGTGGGGGAACATACACTTTGAATTGGAAGGAGAAAGTTCGAAAACATATTTATTCTAACTCACAGGGAGAATTGCATTGGAGTACTAATGTATATCACTCATCTGAATCTGAATTTGAATATAGTAATGTACATATCTTACCAAAGACAAGCCGTTTATGGATATTATCAGGAAGGTCATGCAGGTGGAGTACACTCTCTTCTTCATTCTTCAAGGACCAAGATCAAATAAACATTTACTCGCGTTCTATTGGAGAAAGATCTATTTGTAACCCCTTTTTAAAAAAAAAAAAATTAAAAAATGATCTAGTAAGACATAAATTGTTTATTTCTAACCCTTATGATAAAAAAGAAAGTGGGATTCCAGATTATTCAGAATTTTATCCAATTAGATGTATGTCTCATTCTCATTTTATACATCCTACTTTTTCCCACACGACTTTGGATTTATTGGCAAAGAGACGAAGAAATAGATTCATCATTCCATTTCCATTCGAATTGATTCAAGAGCTAGACAAACAATTAATGTCCTCTTCCGATATCTCGATTGAAATACCCATGAATGGTATTTTTCGTAAAAATAGTATTCTTGTTTATTTCGACGATCCGCAATACAGAATAAAAAGTTCAGGAATTCCTAAATATAGGACTATTGGAATTACTCCCACTTTAAAAAAAAAGGATTTAATTGAATATCAAGGAATAAAAGAATTTAAACCAAAATACCAAATAAAAGTCGATCGATTTTTTTTCATTCCCGAAGAAGTGCATATTTTACCCGAATCTTCTTCCATAATGGTAAGGAACAATAGTATCATTGGAGTCGATACACCAATCACTTTAAATATAAGAAGTCGAATAGGCGGATTGGTGCGAATGGAGAAGAAAAAAAAAAAAATGGAATTACAAATATTTTCGGGGAATATCCATTTTCCCGAAGAGATGGATAAGATATACCGACACAGTGGCATTTTGATACGACCCGAAAGGTTAAAAAAAAAAGATTCTAAGAAATCAAAAAAAAAAAAAAATTGGATCTATGTCCAATGGATCACAACTATAAAGAAAAAGTCTTTTTTTTTGGTTCGACCCGTAATTCTATATGAAATAACGAATAGTATCAATTTAGTAAAACTTTTTCCTCAAGATCTGTTCCAGGAAAGGGATAATTTGGAACTTAAAGTTCTCAATTATATTCTTTATGGAAATGGAAAATCAATTCGTAGAATTTCTGACACAAGCATTCAATTAGTTCGGACTTGTTTAGTATTGAATTGGGATCAAGAAAAAAAAAATTCTTCTATCGAAGAATCCCGTGCTTCTTTTGTTGAAGTAAATACAAATGGTTTGATTGGATATTTCCTAAGAATTGACTTAACAAAATCCTATATTTCGTATATCAGAAAAAGGAATGACTCGTCCGGTTCAGAATGGATCTCGAATAATGAGTCAGATCGAATCAATATCAATCCATTTTTTTCTATTTATTCCAAGGCAAAAAGTAAACAATCACATATCCAAAATCATGGAACTATTCGTATGTTGTTGAACAGAAATACGGAATGCCAATCTTTGATAATTTTGTCATCATCTGATTGTTTTCAAATAGGACCATTAAGCAATGTAAAATATCACAACGGGCTAAGGCTAAAAAAGATAGTTAAAAAAACGAAGAAAGATCTTAAGAATTCATTAGGCCCTTTAGGACTAGCACTTCAAGTTGCAAATTCTTATTCATTTTACCTCTTAATAACTCATAATCAGATCTCGATGAATAAGAATTTGCAACTTGACAAGTTTCCTTTAACTTGTCAAATTTTTAAATATTATTTAATGGACGAAAACGAGATAATTTATAAGCTCAATCCATGCAGCAACATCATTTTAAATCCATTCCGTTTGACTTGGCATTTTCTCCATCATAATTATGATCATAAATATTGTGAAAAAACGTTTACAATAATTAGCCTGGGGCAATTTATTTGTGAAAATATATGTTTAGCTCAAACAAAAAGTAGACTACACCTAAAATCGGGGCAAGTTTTGATTGTTCAAATTGATTCTGTATTAATAAGATCGGCTAATACCTATTTGGCAACTCCGGGAGCAACAGTTCATGGCCATTATGGAGAAATCCTTTTTGAAGGGGATGTTTTAGTTACATTTATTTATGAAAAATCGAGATCTGGTGATATAACACAAGGTCTTCCAAAAGTGGAACAGGTATTAGAAGTGCGTTCGATTGATTCAATATCGATGAACCTAGGAAAGAGAGTTGACGCTTGGAACGAGGATATAACAAAAATTCTCGGCATTCCCTGGGGATTTTTTATTAGTGCTGAGCTAACTATTGCCCAAAGTCGAATTTCTTTGGTTAATAAAATCCAAAAAGTTTACCGATCCCAAGGAGTGCACATACATAATAGACATATAGAAATTATTGTACGTCAAATAACATCAAAGGTATTGGTTTCAGAAGATGGAATGTCTAATGTTTTTTCACCCAGCGAATTAATTGGATTGTTGCGAGCTGAACGAGCGGGGCGTGCCTTGGAAGAAGTAATTTATTACCGAGCTCTATTATTTGGAATTACAAAAACATCTCTGAATACCCAAAGTTTCATATCCGAAGCGAGTTTTCAAGAAACTGCTAGAGTTTTAGCAAAAGCAGCTCTCCGAGGTCGTATCGATTGGTTGAAAGGTCTAAAAGAGAACGTAGTTTTGGGGGGAATGATACCCGTCGGTACCGGATTCAAAAAAGTGATACACCCTTTAAAGCTAAGACAACATACCAAGATTGCCCCGGAAACAAAAAAAAAGAATTTCTTCAAGGAAGAAATAAAAGATATTTTGTTCCACCACAGAGAATTAAGAATTTTTTAATTTCTTTAAGAATTTATGCGATACGTCACAGCAATTATTTTCTAGGATCAAATGATTCCTAAAAACGGATTCACCCCTTTTAAGAGAAGAGGGGTCGTTTGATTAAACTTTTAAAAAGAAAAAAGGAAAAAAAATGAATGGCCTGACCATGTATCAACGGCCAGTCTTCGATAGAAGAGAAGGTTCCATTGGAACAAAATCTTATTTTTCTATTTCAGGACACCCTGTCTCTTTTTTTTGTGGGGATCAATGACAAAAAGATATTGGAACATAACTTTGGAAGAGATGATGGAAGCAGGAATTCATTTTGGTCATGGTACTAGTAAATGGAATCCTAGAATGGCACCTTATATATCCACAAAACGTAAAGGTATTCATATTATAAATCTTACTAGAACCGCTCGCTTTTTATCGGAAGCTTGTGATTTAGCTTTTGATGCAGCAAATAAGGGGAAACAATTCTTAATTGTTGGCACAAAAAATAAAGCAGCTGATTCAATAGCACGAGCTGCAATAAAAGCTCGATGTCATTATGTTAATAAAAAATGGCTCGGTGGCATGTTAACCAATTGGTATACTACAGAAACAAGACTTCAGAAGTTCAGGGATTTGAGAACGGAACAAAAGACGGGCAGAATCAACAGTCTTCCAAAAAAGGATACCGCTATGTTGAAGAGACAATTATCTCACTTGGAAACCTATCTCGGTGGCATTAAATATATGACGGGATTACCCGATATTGTGATAATCGTTGATCAACAAGAGGAATTTAACGCTCTCAGAGAATGTATCACTTTGGGAATTCCAACGATTTGTTTAATTGATACAAATTGCGACCCCGATCTCGCGGATATTTCGATTCCAGCTAATGATGATGCTATAGCCTCAATCCGATTAATTCTTAACAAATTAGTTTTTGCAATTTGTGAGGGTCGTTCTAGCTATATACGAAATTCTTAATTAATAATAATTTTTTATAAAATAAATTATTCAGTTGGGAATTTCAGAGATTTTTAGAATCGGTTACTATACTCTTACTAAATTACTAAAGCGCGCAAAAAACAAAAAAAAAATATTATGTGATTAGTCAGTATTCAAAATATAAGATTTAAGCAGACAAAAAAAAAGAGATGGTTGAATCAAAATAATTTCTTTCAAGTTCTATTTCTTTTAGAGGGCGGGGCAATATGAATATTCTATTATGTTCCATCAACACATTAAAACGATTATACGATATATCTTCCGTGGAAGTAGGTCAACATCTCTATTGGCAATTAGGGGGGTTCCAAGTGCATGCCCAAGTACTTATTACTTCTTGGGTTGTAATTGCTATCTTATTAGTTTCAGCCATTCTAGTTATTAGAAATCCGCAAACCATTCCCACTTTCGGTCAGAATTTCTTTGAATATGTTCTTGAATTCATTCGAGATGTGAGCAAAACCCAAATTGGGGAAGAATATGGTCCGTGGGTTCCCTTTATTGGAACTTTGTTTCTATTTATTTTCGTTTCGAATTGGTCAGGGGCTCTTTTGCCTTGGAAAATTATACAGTTACCTCATGGGGAGTTAGCTGCACCCACAAATGATATAAATACTACTGTTGCATTAGCTTTACTTACATCAGTAGCATATTTCTATGCGGGTCTTTCAAAAAAAGGATTATCTTATTTTGGTAAATACATCCAACCAACTCCAATCCTTCTACCTATTAACATCTTAGAAGATTTCACAAAACCCTTGTCGCTAAGTTTTCGACTTTTCGGAAATATATTAGCTGATGAATTAGTAGTTGTTGTTCTTGTTTCTTTAGTTCCCTTAGTAGTTCCTATACCAGTCATGTTTCTTGGATTATTTACAAGCGGTATTCAAGCCCTTATTTTTGCAACTTTAGCTGCAGCTTATATAGGTGAATCCATGGAAGGCCATCATTAACAAATTTACGAAATAATATTTTTTTCTTAGTTTAGCTCGCCACAATGTATGTGCGACTCAAGATAATATACTTAGCGAACATAAATTCATAAAAAAAAAATATAGAAAATAAGTTTTGGAATCTTTTTATTTTATATTATTTGAATATTATAATAGAAAGGATAAAATCAAATGCAATCAATAAGGTATAAATAAGATAAGTATATGATTTTAAGTAATATTCAACTAGAAAAGATTACTGGGGAATTGTAAAAAAAAAAGGAGTAGTGAAGGAAGTCGAACTAAGTGTATATAATCTAATAGTTATAAAACTTCTTTTTTTTTTTAGTTTCAAAGAATGATTCTTGAATCCAATTGAATCTAAGACACGAAGAATTGGTTTACGGTATGGAAGAAATACATGTATATGTGGTATTAGATATATAACTAGTTATATATGAACTAACTATAAATATAGTTTTCTAAATTTGTCCTTCTACTGTAAATTTGATAGGGATTCAAAAAAAGAAACCTTTCTGTTTCATCTGTAATTATGAATTGAATATTGATGAATGACTAAAGCAATTAAATCAAGAAAAAGAACGAAGAATTCAAAAGACTAAATTAGAAAGTAAGATAAAAACAAAAGCTGTACGGGTTCACAAAAACTACAAAAGAACTACGTGAATAAAAAAAAAAAATGAATATCGGAGTAGTTCGGATAGCTCAATAAATTTTTATTTCCATTTTTTTTTTTTACTCTCAATTACTTCGACTGACTAAATCTTATTAATTGAAAAATTAAGTCATAATGGGTTGGTTGATTATATCATTAACTATTTCCTTTTTTGGGGGGTGAGAGGAACTTATCATGAATCCACTGATTTCTGCCGCTTCCGTTATTGCTGCTGGATTGGCTGTAGGACTTGCTTCTATTGGACCTGGGGTTGGTCAAGGCACTGCTGCAGGGCAAGCAGTAGAAGGGATTGCGCGACAACCAGAGGCAGAGGGAAAAATACGAGGTACTTTATTGCTTAGTCTGGCTTTTATGGAAGCTTTAACAATTTATGGGCTGGTTGTAGCATTAGCACTTTTATTTGCGAATCCTTTTGTTTAACCCTAAAAAAATAGAAAAATACAAATTTTTATTCTTTTTTCCGTGCACTTGATTTGCTGCTCTTGTTTTTCGAATTATATTATTGTGATTTCACTCCTACAATTCTTTATTTGTTCGTACAAGAACGCAGGGGAAGGGCTGATTTAAGGTAAGGGTCAGAAATTAACATACCGCTTGCCTTATTCCTTCTCTTTTTATTCCAATGCCCTTTTTTCCTTTCCATTTAAATTGATTCGGAAAATTTTTAGAAAGCGTTTAAAACAACTAATTCTAATAAGTATGATTCTTATGGGGAATCTTCCAATCCAATTGATCGACCAATAATAAAAATTCTAAAGAATTCTAATTCTAAAAAATTCGGAATCGTAGAAAGATAATTAATCTATCCAGAAGAGGAGATCATATGAAAAATATAACCGATTCTTTCCTTTGTTTGGGTTATTGGCTATCCGCCGGAAGTTTCGGGTTTAATACCGATATTTTAGCAACAAATCCAATAAATCTAAGTGTAGTGCTCGGTGTATTGGTTTTTTTTGGAAAGGGAGTGTGTGCGAGTTGTTTTATTTCAAGAATAGGTTGGATCCAACCAACTGCACTTATTTCTTTTAAAATAACTAGGAAAAAGTGTATGATCCCACGAATTACTTCTGAAAAAATTGAATTTTGAATAAATTAAGAAAAAATATTTGAGAACCATAGCATTTCGTGATTCGTTGTTAAATCCACTTTGATTCTCTATCAACCAAAAACTTTGGACCATTTTACCACGGTTAAAGCAAAGCTAAGCAGTTTTAAATCTAGACGCGGTGTAGTATTCTTTCTACCACTATGTTAATACAAAAAATGGTTTCAAAAAATCGTTGGAATTTCTTTTTTCGATTTAGAACACTCATGTCGATAAAATAGTTTAAATCCTCTTTCCGGCGAAAAGTCAAAAAAATGGGTATTTCATTACCTTTTTCATACAATGCGAAATCGATGACCTATGTATAAATTAATAAGAATTCTTTGGATTTGAAGAAAAAAAAAAAACAACTTTGCTGGCAAATATTTTTTTGTTCAGAAGAGTCCTCCAAAAATTCCGGTCTTGTATTAATAATAAATTTCAATATCTTTCAACATATTTGAAATACAAATAGAGAAGAGAGGATAGGCTCATTA